TCTAATTCAAAAATTTCACCCAATTGGGCGCGTCTAGCATATTTTTTCACAGTAGCAGGATCACTATAACTGACTCCATTGAGTTCGCCGCCATAGAACTCAACGGTTACACCTACTTGTTCAACACTATACTTCGATTCTGCCCTTCTAAAAGGAACATCCGCTCTAACAATTCCGTCGCCGTCTACCAAAACGACCGGGAATGTTTCAAAAAAAGTGGGCATACGCCGTACAAAAAGCTCACGTCCTTCTTTATCTCTAAAGATAGGGTGTCCTAACCACCCAACCGCTATTCCATCTCCGCTATCCATTGAGCCTGCCCTGAATAATCCTCCTTTTGCCGGATTATTGCCGATATAATCATAAAAAGCCAATTTTTCAGGAATTTTAGACCAGGCTTCTGATAAACTTTGATTTTCTGCTAGCCCGGCGCTAACTCTTCGATATATCTCTTGCTGGAAGTAACCCTGATCCCATTGATAACGAGTGGGACCAAATAATTCGATGGGGGTAGTTGCTGAACCATACCACATAGTTCCAGCAACTACAAAAGCTGCAAAAAAGACAGCCGCGATACTACTGGAGAGTACGGTTTCAATATTTCCCATACGTAATCCTTTGTATAGACGTTGTGGCGGTCGAACGCTAAGATGGAATAGACCCGCTAATATGCCCAATGTACCGGCTGCAATATGATGAGAAGCTATTCCTCCCGGAACAAAAGGATCAAAACCCTCCACGCCCCACGCCGGATTTACAGGTTGTACTTTTCCCGTTAGTCCGTAAGGATCAGACACCCATATTCCAGGACCATACAGGCCTGTTACATGAAATGCACCAAAACCAAAGCAAGCCACCCCGGAGAGAAATAAATGAATTCCAAAGATCTTGGGCAAATCCAAAGAAGGTTTTCCTGTACGTTCATCAGAAAATATTTCTAGATCCCAATAGACCCAATGCCAGATAGCTGCCAAAAAGCATAAGCCAGAAAATAAAATATGTGCCCCAGCTACACCTTCGTAACTCCAAACCCCTGTATTCGTTACAGTCCCTCCTGTGATACTCCAACCCCCCCACGAATTGGTTATTCCTAAACGAGTCATGAAGGGTATAACGAACATACCTTGTCTCCACATTGGATCAAGAACGGGGTCAGAAGGATCAAAAACTGCTAATTCATAGAGAGCCATCGAACCCGCCCAACCAGCAACCAGAGCTGTATGCATTATATGAACGGAAAGCAATCGGCCGGGATCATTCAATACAACGGTATGAACACGATACCAAGGCAAACCCATGGAAAATACCCCTTTATCAAAGAAAAATAAACACTACGTAACTTTATTGCATTGGAATATACTATGACTATGCTGCGGACTTCCCCTGTTCAGTGGATTATTTCCTAACAAGGGTTGTTTATTCTATATTCTATTGTGTTCCAAATAATGGAAGAATTCTGTTCGTAAGAACAAAGAGAAGCAGATTTATTCTATACTCGATAAGCACCAATACGCAATGGTGGATTGATACCACTTTCTATGAGTAAATGCGTTTATCATTCGAAGGGCCTGCTCGTAAAAAATTTCCTTTCTTTTTTTTTCTTTCTGAATTTTGCTAATCTATGGATAAAATAAATATGATAAAGACAATATTCTAAAGACAATAAAACCACATTATTACGTTTCCACATCAAAGTGAAATATAGGATTTAGTTCTTTTTTCTTTCAATTTATGCCTATTGGTGTTCCAAAAGTACCTTTCCGAAGTCCTGGAGAGGAAGATGCATCTTGGGTTGACGTATAGTGCGACTTGTGAGATATATTGGGTCATATGGGATTTCCCCGTTCTCTCCCCCGATCGAGATATCCTCTGTTTCGCCCAAGAAGTCGAAATGGAATCATCCATAAATTGGAGCGTGAAGTGCAATTAGATGCATTGTTTGGAGGAATTCATAGTACTATTATCAATTCGAATAATTTATGGTTGACTTTGATTGGACTAAAAAAATGAAGTATCCAGGCTCCGTTTAGAAAAAACCCAATTGGTAATATATCTAGGATTACTACGTGTATCCTAAATGATTCCTGTTTGTTATTTGGAAAGTCATACCAAAAAGAAATGGTGGTGAGAAGATTTGTCCTATATGTGCAAATCAAAACGGGGTGAATCTTTACCCGGAGTAGAGCATAAACCTAAAAAGATGAAAGAGGCCCATTCAGGAACAAGAAAAGACCGTCGTGATTTGGATTGAATCTCGATGAAACAATACATCAATGAAAAGTGAATTCGATAAGTTTTTCTATTATATAATAAAGAAGAAAAAAAATTCGTCTTTATTGAAAAATCGAAGAAAAAGCCCTTAATCTATACATTGATTCTTTTTTTTTTTTCGCTATTTTTTTTTTTGAACCGTATGCACCAAAAGATGCATGTACGGTTCCTAAGGGATACAATTTTGCCCTACTCAACCGACTTTATCGAGAAAGATTACTTTTTTTAGGCCAAGAAGTTGATAGCGAGATCTCGAATCAACTTATTGGTCTTATGGTATATCTCAGTATCGAGGATGATACCAAAGATCTCTATTTGTTTATAAACTCTCCTGGCGGATGGGTAATACCCGGAGTCGCTATTTATGATACTATGCAATTTGTGCGACCAGAGGTCCATACAATATGCATGGGATTAGCCGCGTCAATGGGATCTTTTATCCTGGTTGGAGGAGAAATTACCAAACGTCTAGCATTCCCTCACGCTTGGCGCCAATGGGGTTTTTTATTTGAGAGAAAAAGTAAAACTATGCCTTCGCCATATGAATATTAAGTAATAATAGCATGGCACTTCGAATTCGATATGAAAAATTTTTGCATTGTTTTTTTTTGAAAAGATTCGATTATGTATCGAGAGAGTAGTATGAGATAAAAGATATTTCCGATTTTCTCTTATCTATCGGAAGTCCAATTCAGCGTTACAAACTTGGTTGTTTTCACACCGAAAGTCTCTTAACAATTTTTAAGTTATAAAAAAAAGAGTGCAAAAAAACCAAAATTTTCCCTTTTTGGTTGGATCAAAAAGAAACTTTGGGATTGCTGAATCAAAAAAAAAAATCCATTTTCAAATAGAAAAGCAACGGAGCCATCATAGTATTTTTGAACTCCTCCAAAAGGAAGGGTGGCAATTTGACCATTTACCCTCCTGGGGCTGATAGATTCTATTTTTATCTGGAAAGTAAGGGTCAATTTTATTGTATAGCCGTATGCAATGCACAAAAGATGATGCCCGTACGGTTGTTCAATTCTATCTTTTTTTCCTATTATTCTTGATCTTCCTTTTCTATTCCTTTCATCACATCAGATAGAGAAACCTTCTATCATCAGGGTAATGATCCATCAACCCGCGAGTTCCTTTTATGAAGCGCAGACGGGAGAATTTATCCTGGAAGCGGAAGAACTGCTTAAACTACGCGAAACCCTCACAAGGGTTTATGTACAAAGGACGGGCAAACCTTTATGGGTTGTATCTGAAGACATGGAAAGAGACGTTTTTATGTCAGCAACAGAAGCCCAAGCTTATGGAATTGTTGATCTTGTAGCAGTTGAATGAAAAAAAAAAAAGGATTTTGTGAAAATCCGTGATGTGATATTTTATCTCCGAGTTTAACTATTAAATAAAAAAATTCATAATCATCCGGTTAGGATCAATCTAAACCAGCCCATTATGTATATATTCAACATGCCAACCATTAAACAACTTATTAGAAATACAAGACAGCCCATTCGAAATGTCACGAAATCCCCCGCTCTTGGGGGATGCCCTCAGCGTCGAGGAACATGTACTAGGGTGTATGTGCGACTCGTTTAGATCATGAGCTGATACAAAAAAGCAAGAAACCGCTTCCAGTATGAATGATTAGTCCAGTGAACGGGATCGAATGGAAGAAGGAACTCCATTTACTATCTACTTACTATCTAAAAATAAGCCACTTGATCCCTCTATTGTGTATAAAATTTATGGTTTCCGCTGGTGCAAATCCAATCACCTGAATTTAAGATGAGAAACAATTCTCCATTGGTAGCAAATCGTTATCCATTAAGCGGAGGAAATCTTATTGAAATTCAAAAAAAAACATAAAAATGAAGTTCTCGCTCGGTCAAGAACGGACTACGAGGGTCAGCTACCCAGCGAAATTTCATAATTCAATACCGTTACTGTATAGGCGGGTCTTATTGTGAAAGACCTGTTACTGGATAATTCATGAGTAGAGCCAAAGAATGTGATGCGAACTATACAAGTTACCAATAACATTGATGAAATATTAAATAAATGAAGTAAAGGCTCCGGTGTATAGAGAAGACCTCACCGTTTAAGAAGTAACCATAGAAACGAGGAAACCCACTATTTCTTTATCTATTTAATTTCTATTTCTTTTAAAATACCAAAAAAATAAAAAAATCGTGGTTGGGGAGGTTATAGTAGCCAAAGCCATTGGAATTTGTATTTTATACATTGGAAAAATCCGTTTGGTTATTAATAGACCAGGACGGGTAAAAGAATAACTGAAAGAAATGAAATCAATTAGTTATTTGTCAAAATTTTATTTATTCAATGACCAGAATTAAACGCGGATATATAGCCCGGAGGCGTAGAAAAAAAATTCGTTTATTTGCATCAAGTTTTCGGGGGTCTCATTCAAGACTTACTCGAACTATTACTCAACAGAAAATAAGAGCTTTGGTTTCGGCTCATCGGGATAGGGATAAGCAAAAGAGAAATTTTCGTCGTTTGTGGATCACTCGGATAAACGCAGTAATTCGAGAAGGGAGAGTATTCTATAGTTATAGTAAATTAATACATGATCTATACAAGAAGCAGTTGCTTCTTAATCGTAAAATATTGGCCCAAATGGCTATATCAAATAGGAATTGTCTTTATATGATTTCCAACGAAATAAGAAAAAAAGTAGATTGGAAAGAATACACCGGAATAATTTAAATGGAGTT